GACTTGTATGTAACTATTGAGAGTCGGGATATTATACATAGTGTGAATATTCCACCAAAAAGTTTGATTTTAGTGCAAAATGATCAATATGTAGAATCGGAACAAGTGATTGCTGAGATTCGTGCCGGAACGTCCACTTTTCATTTTAAAGAGAAGGCTCGAAAACATATTTATTCTGAATCAGAGGGAGAAATGCATTGGAGTACCGATGTCTACCATGCACCCGAATATACATATAGTAATGTTCATCTATTACCAAAAACAAGTCATTTATGGATATTAGCAGGAGGTCCATGCGGATCCAGTATAGTGTCTTTTTCGCTCCACAAGGATCAAGATCAAATGAATGTTCATTTTTTTTCTGTCGACGAAATAGATATCTCTGACCTCTCAATCACTAATGATCGAGTAAGACATAAATTGTTGGATCCTTCTGGTAAAAAAGATAGGGAAATTCTTGACTATTCAAGACTTGATCGAATCATATCCAATGGTCATTGGAATTTCATATATCCTTCGATTCTCCAAGAGAATTCCGATTTCTTGGCAAAAAAGCGAAGAAATAGATTTCTCATCCCATTACAATATGATCAAGAACGAGAGAAAGAACTAATACCCTCTTTTAATATTTCCATTGAAATACCCATAAATGGTATTTTACGTAGAAATAGTATTCTTGCTTATTTTGATGATCCACGATACAGAAGAAAGAGTTCGGGAATTACTAAATATGGGACTGTAGAGGCGGATTCTATCGTAAAAAAAGAAGATTTGATTGAGTATCGAGGAGCAAAAGAATTTAGTCCGAAATACCAAATGAAAGTGGATCGGTTTTTTTTTATTCCCGAAGAGGTACATATCTTACCCGGATCTTCGTCCATAATGGTTCGTAACAATAGTATCATTGGAGTAGATACACAACTCGCTTTAAATACAAATACAAGAAGCCGAGTAGGTGGATTAGTCCGAGTGGAGAGAAAAAAAAAAAGTATTGAACTGAAAATCTTTTCTGGAGATATTCATTTTCCCGGAGAGACAGATAAGATATCCAGACACAGTGGCATTTTGATACCGCCAGGAACGGAAAAAACAAATTCTAAGGAATCAAAAAAATTGAAAAATGGGATCTATGTCCAACGGATCACACCGACCAAAAAAAAGTATTTTGTTTTGGTTCGGCCCGTAGTCACATATGAAATAGCTGATGGGATAAATTTAGAAAAACTTTTCCCTCAAGATCTATTGCAGGAAAAAGATAATGTCCAACTTAGAGTTGTCAATTATATCCTTTATGGAAATGGAAAGTCAATTCGAGGAATTTCTCACACAAGTATTCAATTAGTTCGGACTTGCTTAGTATTGAATTGGGACCAAGAAAAAAACGGTTCTATAGAAGAGGTTCATGCTTCCTTTGTTGAGGTAAGGGCAAATGATCTGATTCGCGATTTCATAAGAATTGAGTTAGTCAAGTCTACTATTTCATATACTGGAAAAAGGTATGATACGGCGGGTTCAGGATTGATTCCCGATAATGGATTAGATCGCACCAATATCAATCCTTTTTATTCCAAAGGGAAGATTCCATTAGTTACCCAGCATCAAGAAACTGTCGGTACGTTGTTGAATCGAAATAAGGAATGCCAATCTTTGATAATTTTGTCATCATTCAATTGTTTTCGAGTTGGTCCATTCAACGGTTCGAAATATAACAATGCGGCAAAAGAGTCAAATCCTATAACTCCAATTAGGGATTTGTTGGGTCCCTTAGGTACTATTGTACCTAAAATAGTGAACTTTTATTCATCTTACCATTTAATAACTCATAATCAGATCTTGTTAAACAAATATTGGCTACTTGACAATTTTAAACAGACTTTCCAAGTACTTGAAGTACTTAAATACTGTTTAATAGATGAAAATAGGAGGATTTATAATCCTGGTCCATGCAATAACATCATTTTGAATCCATTCCATTTGAATTGGTGCTTTCTACATTACAATTATTGTGAAGAGACATCCACAATAATTAGCATTGGACAATTTATTTGTGAAAATATATGTCTATTTAAATATGGACCACGCATAAAAAAATCTGGTCAAATTTTAATTGTTCATGTTGACTCCTTAATTATAAGATCTGCTAAGCCCTATTTGGCCACTCCAGGGGCGACTGTTCATGGACATTATGGAGAAACCCTTTTTGAAGGAGATACATTAGTTACATTTATATATGAAAAATCCCGATCTGGTGACATAACGCAAGGTCTTCCAAAAGTGGAACAAATCTTAGAAGTTCGCTCGATTGGTTCAATATCAATGAACCTTGAAAGGAGAGTTGAAGGTTGGAACGAGCGTATACCAAGAATTCTTGGAATTCCTTGGGGATTCTTAATTGGAGCTGAGCTAACCATAGCCCAAAGTCGTATCTCTTTGGTTAATAAGATCCAAAAGGTTTATCGATCCCAGGGGGTACAGATCCATAATAGACATATAGAGATTATTGTACGGCAAGTAACATCAAAAGTGTTGGTTTCAGAAGATGGAATGTCTAATGTTTTTTTACCTGGAGAATTAATCGGATTGTTGCGAGCGGAACGAGCAGGGCGTGCTTTAGACGAAGCGATCTGTTATCGGGCAATTTTATTGGGAATAACGAGGGCATCTCTGAATACTCAAAGTTTCATATCCGAAGCAAGTTTTCAAGAAACTGCTAGAGTTTTAGCAAAAGCTGCTCTACGGGGTCGTATTGATTGGTTGAAGGGTTTGAAAGAAAATGTTGTTCTGGGGGGTATTATCCCTGTCGGTACGGGATTCAAAAAATTAGTGCACCGTTCAAGGCAAGACAAAAACATTCATTTGGAAATCAAAAAGAAAAATCTATTCGAGTTGGAAATGAGAGATATTTTGTTACACCATAGAGAATTTTTTTGTTCTTGCGCCCCAAGCAATTTCCACGACACACCAGAAAATTTATTTACGCGAATTCATAATTCCTAAGGAGAGATTTCTTCTTTAAATTACTTTCTAGTTATTTTCTAGTTATTGATTTGGTAATAAATAAAATTAAGTAAGTAATAATAAAAATTAATGGTTTGGGCTGTGTATCAATGGTCAATCCCGGTAGAAAGTTCCGTAGGAACAATTATTTATTTATTAAAAAAAAAAGAGAAAGCGTGGGAAAAATGACAAGAAGATATTGGAACATCCATTTGGAAGAGATGATGGAAGCAGGAGTTCATTTTGGTCATGGTACTAAGAAATGGAATCCTAGAATGGCCCCTTATATCTCTGCAAAGCGTAAAGGTATTCATATTATAAATCTTACTAGAACTGCTCGTTTTTTATCAGAAGCCTGTGATTTAGTTTTTGATGCAGCAAGTCGAGGAAAAAACTTCTTAATCGTTGGTACCAAAAATAAAGCAGCAGATTTAGTAGCATCGGCTGCAATAAGGGCTCGATGTCATTATGTTAATAGAAAATGGCTCGGTGGTATGTTAACGAATTGGTCCACTACGGAAACGAGACTTCATAAGTTCAGAGACTTAAGAGCAGAACAAAAGATGGGGAAACTCAACCGTCTCCCTAAAAGAGATGCAGCAATGTTGAAGAGAAAATTATCTACTTTGCAAACATATCTGGGTGGGATCAAATATATGACGGGGTTGCCCGATATTGTAATCATCGTCGATCAGCAAGAAGAATATACGGCTCTTCGAGAATGTGTCATTTTGGGAATTCCGACGATTTGTTTAATCGATACAAATTGTGACCCAGATCTCGCAGATATTTCGATTCCAGCCAACGATGATGCTATAGCTTCAATCCGATTGATTCTTAACAAATTAGTATCCGCAATTTGTGAGGGTCGTTCTAGCTATATAAGAAGTCGTTGATTATGATTATGTTATGATTAAGAATAATAAGATTAGTTAATTATTTTAATTTATTTTATTGGATCGGTTACTATTCTTGTCTTGCATTTTTAAAAAGAGATAAAATGGGATATTGATATTATGTTATGTGATTTCTTGGTATCCTAAATATATGATTAATGATGAAAGCGGATGAGTTGAGAAAGAGATGGTTGAATCAAAATAATTCTTTTTTTTGAAGTTCGATTTCTGCCAGAGGACAATATGAATGTTATACCATGTTCCATTAAAACACTCAAAGGGTTATACGATATATCAGGTGTAGAAGTAGGCCAACATTTATATTGGCAAATAGGAGGTTTACAAATTCATGCCCAAGTACTTATCACTTCTTGGGTCGTAATTGCTATCTTATTAGGTTCAGTCATCCTAGTTGTTCGGAATCCACAAACCATTCCAACCGATGGTCAGAATTTCTTCGAATATGTCCTTGAATTTATTCGAGACTTGAGCAAAACTCAGATTGGAGAAGAATATGGTCCTTGGGTTCCCTTTATTGGAACTATGTTCCTATTTATTTTTGTTTCTAATTGGTCAGGTGCTCTTTTACCTTGGAAAATCATACAGTTACCTCATGGGGAGTTAGCCGCCCCCACGAATGATATAAATACTACTGTTGCTTTAGCTTTACTCACGTCAGTGGCATATTTTTATGCAGGTCTTACCAAAAAAGGATTGGGCTATTTCGGAAAATACATTCAACCAACTCCAATCCTTTTACCAATTAACATCCTAGAAGATTTCACAAAACCTTTATCTCTTAGTTTTCGACTTTTCGGGAATATATTGGCTGATGAATTAGTAGTTGTTGTTCTTGTTTCTTTAGTACCTTTAGTAGTTCCTATACCTGTCATGTTTCTTGGATTATTTACAAGTGGTATTCAAGCTCTTATTTTTGCAACTTTAGCTGCGGCTTATATAGGGGAATCCATGGAGGGTCATCATTGATTAGTTTTCGAAATAGTCTTTTTTTTTTTTTTAGCTTATCCTAATCGAGGCAATGCATATAATCTACTTGGTTGAGGAACATAATAGATAGAAATACATATATATGACTAGAGTTGTAGGAGGAAAAATAGACGATATTACGAAATGGTGGATGGGTTAGGGGTGTCACACTAGATATATGGAATGCTTATAAGCCCAGCCACAGCCCCTGTATATCTTTCGAAGAATTATTCCAGAATCCAATTCAATATAAAATGCGGGCGGTTTACGTTATGAAAGAAACAAATGTATATGTGATATTAGATATATACTAGTTATATAGGGGTTATCCCTATCTAATCTATATTATATTATTTTTTTTTATTTTTTTTATTCGAAGTTTTAGTTACTTTGACTCCATAGATTTTAGTGATCAAATAAATAATAATTCATTGGTTGATTGTATCATTAACCATTTTTTTTTGGTGCGAGGAACCTATCATCATGAATCCACTGATTTCTGCCGCTTCCGTTATTGCTGCTGGATTGGCCGTAGGGCTTGCTTCTATTGGACCTGGAGTTGGTCAAGGTACTGCTGCAGGCCAAGCCGTAGAAGGTATTGCGAGACAACCAGAAGCAGAAGGAAAAATACGAGGTACTTTATTGCTTAGTCTAGCTTTTATGGAAGCTTTAACAATTTATGGACTGGTCGTGGCATTAGCGCTTTTATTTGCGAATCCTTTTGTTTAATTTAATCCTCGAATGAAAATGGAAAAAAGTACATAACGTACTTTTTTCTTATTTTATTAACTCGTTGCCGTTTGCTTTTGTGAATTATATCAATACTTTATTCCTACAATTATGTATTTGTTGCAACAATACCCCCGGAAGGACTGATTTGAGAATGAGGAATTAGTGGATTCGCTCGCTTTCTTCCTTCCCGTCCTTAGTTTACTACGATGGAATTTTGACTTTTCTTTTAAGAAGTGTTTGAACAAAGGAGATATTTTGCAATTGACACGAGACCTTAGTACCTAACTTAATAACTATCTTATCGGAAACTTCAAAAAAAGAAAAAAAAAATAAGAAATTTTGTAATTCTCAAATTCAATAACTAAATTGAATCTACTCCCATTAAAAATGGGAAATTAAGAAAAAAAAGAAATCGATCAAAAAAAAGGGCGAGCCAAGTGATACAAAAAGAACTCTGTTCTTTGTTAGTCCTATCTATAAGAGGAGAGCGTATGAAAAATGTAACCGATTCTTTCGTTTCCTTAGGCCGTTGGCCATCCGCCGGGAGTTTCGGGTTTAATACCGATATTTTAGCAACAAATCCAATAAATCTAAGTGTAGTGCTTGGTGTATTGATTTTTTTTGGAAAGGGAGTGTGTGCGAGTTGTATATTTCAAGAATAGGTTGGACCCAACCGGCTGCACTTTATTTTTTTTTTTTTTTTTATGTTATTTTTATTTTATATTCTATTTTTATAGTATAGAATGAATCAGAAAAAAGGTGCATAATCTCAACGAATTCCTTCTGAGTAAATTCATAAATCATATGTAAGAACCATAGCATTTCGTTATTCATTGGTAAGTAAACTTTGATTCTCTATCAACCAATAATGTGAGACCATTAACATGGTTAAAGCTAAACTGTTTGAAGTCCGGGCACAACATGGTACTCTTTCTACCACTACGTTAGTACCGAAATGGTTTAAAAAAGAATAGTTGGTAATTTTTCCGATATAGAACACTCATATCGATAAAATGATTTGAACCATTTACTAGAATAAAGAAAGGGCATCTTGCCCCTTTATTATCCAATATTATCCAATGCCGAATCGACAACCTATGTATAAAAAAGAGGAATTTTTGGATTTGAATAAAAAAGGAAATAAAATGAAAATTGAAAATATATAAATTTTCAAAAAGAACAAATAAAAAAACAACTTTGCTGACAATTATAGATTTTTTGTCTGGTCGGAAGAGTCCTCCTAATATTCTGGTCTTGTATTGGTTTTGCTATGTTTGAATACAAACAGAAATAGAGAGGATAGGCTCATTACATAAAAAAAGATATGGGAATGCCCGCAAAATCAAAAATGGAGCGTGAGAGCCAAATGAATCGAAAGATTCATGTTTGGTTCGGGAAGAGATCATGGATGTTGTGAAATTAATGGTAAGATAATCTACTTTCATTAAATGATTTATTAGATAATCGAAAACAGAGGATTTTGAGTACTATTCGAAATTCGGAAGAATTACGTAGAGGGGCTATTGAGCAGCTCGAACGAGCTCGGGCTCGTTTAAGGAAAGTGGAAATGGAAGCAGATGAGTATCGAATGAATGGATACTCTGAGATAGAACGAGAAAAAGCCAATTTGATTAATGCTACTTCTGATAGTTTGGAACAATTAGAAAATTACAAAAATGAAACCCTTCATTTTGAACAACAAAGAGCGATTAATCAGGTCCGACAACAAGTTTTCCAACAAGTCTTACAGGGGGCTCTAGGAACTCTGAATAGTTGTTTGAATAGCGAGTTACATTTCCGTACCATCAATGCTAATATTGGAATCCTCGGGGCCATGGAAGAAATAACAGATTAGCCCTTCTACTTTGAAGTTTAGAGTTTAGGCATT